CCCCTCTGAGAACTGTATATGAGAATTTCATCTCGTACAGCTCAAGCAGAAACACCCCAATACTGGTTGCAACAGATATATAATAGAAAGTTTTAAACCTATTCGTATTTGGAGTCCCCGAGATAAAATCTTCTCTGAAGATACGAAGGGAAAAAAACCTCAAGCTCTTCTTTGTGATGATAATGCCAAAATATCAAGTCAGCTCATTCGTCTTTATGTTGATAGTTATAGGCCTCTTGAATCTTCTTTGTCCCTATTTTTATTTATTTGAGTTATTTTCTTTTTTTATTTTTGTCTAATTCGGATTTATTTTTGTTTATTATTGATAGGAATTCTCTTGTTGAGACCCTATAAATCGATTGAAACCGAAGATTCATACTAGAACCACGATGATTGAATAAAGCCTCCAGGCTAAGCCCAAAGGTTCTCTGAGTAAGAACCTTTGATCATCACTTATTCAATTAATAAATGAAATGACGAAAAATTCGGAGAAACATTTGATTTGTCCGTTGGTCAAAATAAACATAAACAGAATTTTTAAGGAAAAAAACCTTCGATTTATAATTTATATAAATATAATTTATAAAATCTTTGAAATTGTTTTTTAGTCCAGTCGCGAGGTCTGAATAGTAGGTATGAATCATAGTTCAAATATCTTGATCTATTCCACATATTCCGTGCTCCAGATACAAAAATGAATATCCGACGAAGCAGAACTCATCTCTCTCAAGATGACAGACCCATTCTCTGTACTATCAATAGGATCAATTATAACAAGTCACACACTCATATTCCGGAAATACAGAAACAAAGGAATTCCACGGTCGAACTGCCAGAATGGCCTAGAAATACACGTCCTGAGTGATTCATTTTGGATTGAAAAGCCAGGACTTCATGATTTTTATGGATCTAATTCATTGAAATTCCATCCAGCAAAACGGAAGAATTATAAATCTCCAAAATAATAGATAGGAATACCGCAAATAGAGCCATTGCGATTCCCATCAAAGGGGTAGTTCCCCACCCAGGAGCTACTTTCCCATATTCCGAATTCAAAGGTTTCAATAAATTCCCTACAGTAGTTCGTCTTGGACCAGATCTAGAACTACCCTCAACGGTTTGTGTAGCCATAAATCCTATTGCATTGGTTGAGATCGGTTGACTTTGTATACGATTCCGTTGTAAATAAACGATCTTATCATAGATCCATTGTGGTCTTGAAATTTTATAATAATGGAAACAGCAACCCTAGTCGCCATCTTTATATCTGGTTTACTTGTAAGTTTTACTGGGTATGCCTTATATACCGCTTTTGGGCAACCCTCTCAACAACTAAGAGATCCATTCGAGGAACACGGGGACTAGTTGAAGTAAAGTAATGAGCCTCCCATATTGGGAGGCTCATTACTTTACTTCAACTTTTCAACTTAAATAATGTAAGATTGAAAAATCATTTCTTAGTCGGAACCTTAGGAGGCTCTCGAAAAAAAATAGCGAAAAAAATTATTCCTAGAGTCGAGACTAAGAGGAATGTATAAACCAATGCTTCCATAAATTTGATCGTGGTTTACAATTATAGCTTCCACACCTGTTCATTTGGGATCATCTCCCAGATTAAGAAAGGACAAGAGTCAAAGAAAGGGCGGTGATTCAAATCAAGATTTCTCTGGTACTCTATGTCAAAGTTAAATCACAAAAATACAATTGAGGCGAAAGATACAAGAGCAATGTTGTATCAGACTCCTTGTCTCCTTGTAGTTGGATCTCCAAGTTTTTGGAATGCTCCAAATTCCACTTGAGCATCCAAATCTGGGTCAATACCAGCAAAAACATCTCTGAACAAAGTTCTAGCACCATGCCAAATGTGTCCGAAAAAGAAGAGCAAAGCAAACGAAGCATGTCCAAAAGTGAACCAACCCCTTGGGCTGCTACGAAAAACACCATCAGATTTCAAAGTAGCACGATCTAATTCAAAAATTTCACCCAATTGAGCACGTCTAGCATATTTTTTCACAGTAGCAGGATCACTATAACTGACTCCATCAAGTTCGCCACCATAGAACTCAACAGTTACTCCTACTTGTTCGACACTATACTTCGATTCTGCCCTTCTAAAAGGAACATCGGCTCTTACAATTCCGTCTCCGTCTACCAAAACTACTGGAAATGTTTCAAAAAAAGTCGGCATACGACGTACAAAAAGCTCGCGCCCGTCTTTATCTCTAAAGACGGGATGTCCTAACCATCCAACGGCTATTCCATCCCCGTTGTCCATCGAGCCCGCTCTAAATAATCCTCCTTTTGCTGGATTATTGCCAATGTAATCATAAAAAGCTAATTTTTCGGGAATTTTAGACCAAGCTTCTGATAAACTCTGATTTTCGGATAGTCCGGCACCAACCCTTCGATATATTTCTTGCTGGAAGTATCCTTGATCCCATTGATAACGAGTGGGACCAAATAATTCGATCGGGGTAGTTGCTGAGCCATACCACATAGTTCCAGCAACAACAAAAGCTGCAAAAAAGACAGCAGCGATACTACTGGAAAGGACAGTTTCAATATTACCCATACGTAATCCTTTGTATAGGCGTTGGGGCGGGCGGACACTAAGGTGGAATAGACCCGCCAATATCCCCAAGGTACCTGCTGCAATATGATGAGAGGCTATTCCTCCCGGAACAAAAGGATCAAAACCTTCTACCCCCCATGCAGGATTTACGGATTGTACTTTTCCAGTTAGTCCATAAGGATCAGACACCCATATTCCAGGACCATACAAGCCTGTTACATGAAATGCACCAAACCCAAAGCAAGCTAACCCTGAGAGAAATAAATGAATTCCAAAGATCTTGGGCAAATCCAAAGAAGGTTTTCCTGTACGTTCATCGCAGAATATTTCGAGATCCCAATATACCCAATGCCAGATAGCTGCCAAGAAGCACAAACCTGAAAAAACAATATGTGCCCCGGCCACACCTTCGTAACTCCAAATACCCGGATTCGTTATAGTCCCTCCTGTGATACTCCAACCGCCCCATGAATTGGTTATTCCTAAACGAGTCATGAAGGGTATAACGAACATACCTTGTCTCCACATTGGATCAAGAACGGGGTCAGAGGGATCAAAAACTGCTAATTCGTATAGAGCCATTGAACCGGCCCAACCAGAAACGAGAGCTGTATGCATTATATGTACAGCAAGCAAACGACCGGGATCATTCAATACGACGGTATGAACACGATACCAAGGCAAACCCATGGAAATACCCCTTTATCAAAGAAAAATAGACACCATGTAACTTTATCGCATTGGAAAAGAAAGACTATGCTATGGACCTCTCCCTTTCAGTGGATTATTTCGGAGCAAGGGTAAATATTTATTTATTTAATTCCATTTCGTTGGTAATAATGGAACCATTCTGTTCGTAGGAACAAAGATAAGCAGATCTATTCTATACCCGATAAGTACCAATACGCAATGGGGATTGGTCCCATTTTCTATGAGCGAATACCTAGATACTTGTTCATCATTCGAACAGCCCGACCCATTCGTAATAATTTTCCTTTATTCGTTTAGTCTTACTCTATGAACTTTCCAATCTAGGGATAAAATACGACATTACGTTTTCACATCAAAGTCAAATATAGTATTTAACTCCCCTTTCTTTCAGTTGATGCCTATTGGTGTTCCAAAAGTACCTTTTCGGAGTCCTGGAGAGGAAGATGCGGTTTGGGTTGACGTATAGTGCGGCTTGTCAGACATATTGGGTCATATGGGATTTCCCCGTTCTCTCCCCCGATCGAGATACCCTCTGTTTCGCCCAAAAAAGATTGCTTGAACCATCAATAAAAAATTTGGAGCGTGAAGTGCAATTAGATCCGTTTTTGAGGGGGTAGAAATAAATATTATCAAGTATAAAAATTTATGGTTGCCTTGGTTGGACCGATAAAATGAAGTATCCAGGCTCCGTTCAAAAAATACCCAATTGGTTAATATATGTATGATTACCACTTGTATCATAAGTGATTACTTTATAGGATATGAGTGATCTCAAACTGCCAATCAATGAAATAATATGATAACTACATCGAATATTTGTTGTAAGAAAGGCATGAAATGAATTGAAAAAAATCGTACAAAAAAGCGGTATTGGGATCATTTGTCCTATATGTGCAAATTGAAATCGGGCGGATCTTTACCCGGAGTAGAGCATAAACCTAAAATAATTGAGTAGGCCCATTCAGGAACAAGAAAATTACATCATAATTTGGGTTGGATTTCGATGAAACAATATATCAATGAGAGGTTAATTCGATAAGTTTAGTGGATTCTTTTCTTTTTTTTATTTTTACGGAGAGACGCGAAAAAAATCATCTTTCTTAAAAAATATACAAGAAAAGCCCCTTCCATTAGGAGGTAGAAAAGTCCTACTATAAAAAAGAAGGCGGGCTGGAATCAACACATTGATTCGTTTTTTCACAATTTTTTTGAACCGTATGCATCCAAAGGTGCGTGTACGGTTCCTAAGGGATAAAATTTTGTCCTAATCAACCGACTTCATCGAGAAAGATTACTTTTTTTAGGCCAAGAGGTTGATAGCGAGATCTCAAACCAACTTATTGGACTTATGGTATATCTCAGCATAGAGGATGAGATCAGGGATCTTTATTTGTTTATAAACTCTCCCGGCGGATGGGTAATACCCGGAGTAGCCATTTATGATACTATGCAATTTGTGCCACCAGATGTACATACAATATGCATGGGATTAGCCGCTTCAATGGGATCTTTCATCCTGGTTGGAGGAGAAATTACCAAACGTATAGCATTCCCTCACGCTTGGCGCCAATGAGTTTTTATTTGAGAGAAAAAAAAGACTATGCCTTCGCGATATGTAATATGAATATTAAGTAATAATAGCATGGCACTTCGAGTTCGATATGAGCAAACCATTATTGTTTTTTCATAACATGAGATTATGTATCGGGCGAGTAATATGAGACAAAAGGTATTTCCGATTTGATCTTATCTATCCGGGGTTCATTTCAGCGTCACAAACTTTTTTGTTTTCACACCAGAAGTCTCTTTCCAATATTTATGTTATGAAAGAGTACTAAAAAAAGAGTACTAAAATGAAAAAAAAAAAAACAAGATCATTTTTTTACTTATTTGTTTGATCGGATCAAAAAGAAACTTTGGGATTGCTGAATCACATACGAGATAAATTAAAAATATAGAAAGCAACGGAACCATCATAGTATTTTTTAACTCCTCTGAAAAGAAGGGTGGTAAATGGATCACTTTTCCATTTGGGTCTGATATATCCTATTTCTCTTTTTGCTAGACGGAAAGGAAAAGTAAATTCCATTGTGGAGCCGTATGCAATGCACAAAAAATGCCTGTACGGTTGTTCAATTATAATATATTCTTATTTTTTTTGTTATTCTTTATCTCTTTCCTTCGTCCGATCATACGAGATCTAGAAACCATTCATTATGTTATATCATCAGGGTAATGATCCACCAACCTGCTAGTTCTTTTTATGAGGCTCAAACGGGAGAATTTGTCCTAGAAGCGGAAGAACTGCTGAAACTCCGCGAAACCCTCACAAGGGTTTATGTACAAAGAACGGGCAACCCCTTATGGGTTGTATCCGAAGACATGGAAAGGGATGTTTTTATGTCAGCAACAGAAGCCCAAGCTCATGGAATTGTTGATCTTGTAGCGGTCGAAAATGCCGGGGATTTCACGTAAATCCGTGATTTCATTTTGAACCAAACCATAATTTATAATTTGGATGAACCTAAATTTCATGTTTTTTCTGCTCTGCTTACCGGGGTAAATTTCAATTAAATTGAAATATAGGGTAAAAAAAAATTGAAATAATTCAATTCATAATCATCTGGTTAGGATTGATCTAAACCGGCCCATTTTTTTTATATACGATTTAGCATGCCAACTATTAAACAACTTATTAGAAACACAAGACAGCCAATAAAAAATGTAACAAAATCCCCCGCTCTTCGGGGATGTCCTCAGCGTCGAGGAACGTGTACTAGGGTGTATGTGCGACTCGTTCAGATCATGAGCTGGAAAAAAAGAAAGGAACATTTTTTCCAGTATCAATGACCCGTACCAATGAATAGGATGGAAAAATTCCATTCAATATAATATATAAATCTAAAAAACTTCCATTGTGTATGAAATTTATGGTTTCTATTGGTGCAAATCCAATCACTTCAATGGGAGATGAGAAGCAATTCCCCATTGGTAACAAATGGTTATCCATTAAGCGGGGGAAATAGTATTTAAGAAGCAAAAGAATTATGCTCCCACTCTTGCAAGAACGGACGAACATGGTCAGCTACCTAGCTAACCTTTGTAATTAAATACCGTCACTGTATGGGTAGATCTCATTGTGAAAAGACCTATTACTGGATAATTCATGGGTAGAGTCAAAGAATGTGAACTGTACAAGTTACTAATAACATTGATTAAATGAGGGAAAGGACTCCGGTGTATAGAGAGGACCTCACCGTTTAAGAAGCAACCATAGAAACGATGGAACCCACTATTTTTCCATTTTCCTTTACTATTTATTGATACTTTATACTATACTCAACTTAATTTTAAATTTACTATTTTGTTGATACCTAGTATCAATACAATTTCTTATTTTGAGGTTAAACGCCTGGAAAAAATCGTGGTTGGGAAGGTCATAGTAGCAAAAGCCATTGGAATTTTTTTATACATCGGACGAATCCGTTTTGTTATTAATAGACCAGGAAAGGGGAAAAGAATGGCTGAAAGAAAATAAATCAATTAGTTATTCATCAAAGTTTAATTTGATTCAATGACCAGAATTAGACGCGGGTATATAGCTCGGAGACGTAGAACAAAAATTCGTTTATTTGCATCAACCTTTCGAGGGGCTCATTCAAGACTTACTCGAAGTACTATTCAACAGAAAATGAGAGCCTTGGTTTCTGCTCATCGGGATAGGGGCAGGCAAAAGAGAAATTTTCGTCGTTTGTGGATCACTCGGATAAATGCAGCAATTCGTGAGAGTGGGGTATCCTATAGTTATAGTAGATCAATACATGATCTGTACAAGAGGCAGTTGCTACTTAATCGTAAAATACTTGCACAAATAGCCATATCAAATATGAATTGTCTTTACATGATTTCCAATAAGATCATTAAATAAGGCGATTGGAAGGAATACACCACCATAATGATTTAAACGGGGGCCCCCGGAGAATGAGCTCCGGGAAAGTACAGTAGAAATTAATAAAATAGTAAAAATGAATGAACACATTTCAATAACAAAAAGAATAAATCTTTTTTACTTTACGATTTTTTTTCTTACGACGTGACAATCCAATATGGATTCTCTAATTTTTCGAACAAAAAATCAATCTGAGTTGGGGTTCGGATTGGAATTTTTATTCAATTGCAATTGAGGAATAGGCCTATCTATTTATTTCTAGTTCTAGGACCTGTAGTTCTAGGAGTCGACTCCGTTCTCTCAAATTGTTTCTCATTATTAAGAAAAGGTAACAAAGATAAAATACGAGCTTGTTTTATAGCAATAGTAATTAATCGTTGTTGTTTCAAAGTCAATCTATTCACTCGTCTAGATAATATTTTTCCTTGTTCACTAATAAATCGACTAATTAAACTCATGTTTCTATAATCAATTCGATCCCCCGACCCAATTGGGGGCAAACGCCTACGAAAAGATCGCTTGGATTTAAGAAAAAGTCGCTTGGATTTATCCATGGTTTATTCCTTATCTTTAAAATCCTATTTCTTAATTCTAATTTTGGATCCGACCGAAATAGGATTTGGTTGTTTTTTTTTTATAGTTTATTTATATATATTATTATGTAATTATATGTAATTTTTTCCTGTTCCTTGAATGAAGGGGTTACACACGCATTACACTTTATCTATTTTTTTATCTCCCCATGAATCGTATGCTTGTAACAATGGGGGCAAAATTTTCTCAATTCCAATCGACTAGGCGTATTGTGTCGATTCTTTTGAGTAATATATCTGGAAATGCCCCGGGATTCCTTATTAATATCGTTTCGGACACAACTGTTACATTCCAAAATAACTCTTACTCTGACATCCTTACCCTTGGCCATGAACCTCCTTTTTTATTTTGGATTCACTCAACTCTTCCATTTTCGATCCGAAACGAAGAAGAAAAAAGAAGTTGCTGACTCGAAAACCTATTCTGAAATATTTCCTTTCAATCAATAGATAAATAATCAATAGATAAATAATAATAAGTAATACAATGATTTCTAACTATCAATTAGTTCTATTCTAATATCGGTATTTCATTTAATTATCTTGTATGCTTTTTGTTGTCCTCGACTCTTATTTCCTTTCCATTTCTGTTCTCCCTCTATTACTTCAGCTTGAACCCGAGTTTCGTTGCGGACGAATCTCTTCTTTGATTCTTTCTCTTTCCTTCTTTTTTGAGGATAAAAAAAGGAGAGTAAAGAACAAAACAAAGAAAGGGGGGTTAGTCACAGATAATTTATTGTATCTCTAATCTTCTTCATCCCTAACTAGAATGAAAAAAAAGGGAATGTCAACGCATCTGGGAATAAACGATTGATCTCTATCAATAGACCTGCTAAAGACCCGAACCACAGAGTGCTTAACACGGGTGCCACGGAAAGATATGTTTTTAGATCTCGCATTGAAAATCCTCCTTTTTTATTGTAATACATATATGATCAGATATATATGTAGATAAGGATCGCTTGTATTTGTACGCGGAATCCCTAACTAAAATGGGTATATATAACTGCCCGATAGATGAGATTTTCCTTTCTTTACAACAGAAAAAGACGTCCACTTACTTTCTGAACATTACTGATACAAATTGATTTATATGTTGGGTTTAATCTATAATAATATATAGATATGTAATGTAGTATTATATGAGAATATGTTATATGAGACGAAAAAAGAAAAGACAAGATAAATTGTATATCAATGGAGGAAATAACGATGTGGAAAACAAGACGGGGATTCTCTACAATGACACTGTAGTCCAATTGAAAGGGATGTAGCGCAGCTTGGTAGCGCGTTTGTTTTGGGTACAAAATGTCACGGGTTCAAATCCTGTCATCCCTATCTATTACTTCTCCTATGTGCAGTAATGAAGGATCAATTGAGATCAATGAAAATGGGACATACATAATCCTATATGATACTATATGCATGCAAGATATAGTGGGGTTAAAAATAGAATCCCTTTTTTTACGGTCTTTTATATTGTGATAGGAAAGCGCTCTTAGTTCAGTTCGGTAGAACGTGGGTCTCCAAAACCCGATGTCGTAGGTTCAAATCCTACAGAGCGTGATTCTGTTCTTCTTGTTTCGAATTACAATGAAATAACTTTACTAACTTGAGCAACAACTCGAATTTGACCTCCTCCTTTCTTTAATCCGCAGGAGGTCAATCAAAAAAAGAGATGTTACTTTATCAAAGGTCCAACTGATCGCCGCGTCGGTATTGCAAATATGCAGTTACGAATAATCCAGCCAAAGTAATAGGAATTAGGCCTAACACGATTCCAAATAGTAAAACTTCAATCATTTTAATTTGTTTGAAAGGGTAGGTAAAAGGGGGGAGGTAATATCTATCCCTAAATATTAATCCAAATCGCCCATGAATCTCAATAACCAAGAATTTACAATTTACATGGGAAGGAACTATGGACTACCTGGAATCTCACAAAAACATTTATTTTTATGAATTGTTCATTCAATCAATTTCAAATAAGTCGTATCTTGCTCAGACCAATAAATAGAGCTGAGGTTATAGTTAAAGCCGCCAGTAGAAAACCAAAATAACTAGTTATAGTAGGCATGAAGGAACTAAATGGGATATTTCTATTTATACATATGTTTATGAAACACTTACCTAAGTTTCTATTTTTGAGAAATATATACAAGATAAGAAAAAGAC